ATAAGAGCTTTTATTTTACTAATTCAGTCGAGGCTTAGACAATCTATTGTATTACCTTCATTGATACTAGCTAAAAATATTGTCCGTTTCTTATTACGCCAAGAGTCCGAGTGGGAGCAGGATATAAGGGAGATGAATAGAGAAGTGTATGTTATATGCACCTATAATGGTATGCCAGTACTAGAACCAGGAAGAAACGGAATTTTTCCTCCAAACTGGGCTACAGAGGGTATACAAATAATGATACGATTTCCTTTCCGTCTGAAACCTTGGCACCGATCTAAGATACGACCTTCTCGTAGGGATCCAAATCCAAAGCAGGAAAGTCCTGCTGCTTTTTTAACGATTTGGGGACTGGAAACTGACCGTCCTTTTGGTTCTCCTCTCGTAGGACTTGGTATTTTGTTTTGTTATTATTTTGGACCCCCTTTGAAAAAACTCCAAAAAACAATTATAAAATGGAGTTTTCGAGTTCTAAAAAGTTTCAAAGAAAGAACAAAATTCTTGTTTCTAAAGGTCCAAAAAGAACCAAAAAAATTGAGAGAGGATTCGAGTGAAATAAAAAAATATTCTATAATCAATAATCAGATTATTCATGAATCATCCATTCAAACCCGATCTATGGATTGGACAAATTATTCACTGACAGAAAGAAAAATGAAAGATCTGACTGATAGAACAAGCACAATCAGAAATCAAATAGAAAGAATTACAAAAGACAAGAAAAATGGATTTCGAACTCTAAAGATAAATATTAGTCCTAACAAAACAAGTTATGGTGCTCAAAAATTAGCATCACTAAAAAATATTTTTCAGATATTAAAAAGAAGAAATGATCGATTAATCCGTAAATCACATTATTTTAGAAAATGGATCGTGGAAAGGATATACACGGATATCCTTCTAGAGAGCTTTCCATATATCATTAATCGTCTTACTAATAGTCTTTATAGGCCCATGATCATTATAAAACTTTTTCGTAAATTTCAAAAAAAAGATTTTTTTGATACAAAAGAGAAAAAGATAATTGAGCGTATTTCAACTATACAAAAAAAACTTTCACCTTCTCGTATTCGTCATAAGATTCAGACGAAGTCGGAGGTTTCTTTTAAATTATCCCTCGTGTCACAGGCCTATGTATTTTACAAATTATCACAAACCCAGGTTATTAACTTGTATAAGTTAAGATCTGTCTTTCAATATGACGGAGCATCTTTATTTCTTAAGAATGAAATAAAAGATTATTTTCGAAGACAAGGAATAATTTCTTCCGAATTAAAGCATAAGAAACTTCAGAATTCTGGAATGAATCAATGGAAAAATTGGTTAAGGAGTCATTATCCATACGATTTATCTGAGCTAAAATGGTCTAAATTAGTACCGCAAAAATGGCGAAATAGAGTCAATCAACATTGTAGGGTTGAAAATAAAAATTTAATCAAACGGGATTCATCTGAAAGAGAGGAAAAGGTTTCGTTATTGCTAAATAAAAATGATCATTTTAAAAAAATGTATAGATATGATCTTTTAGCATATCAATCGATTTATTATGAAGATAAGAAGGACTCATATAATTACAACATACATAAACCGAAATTTGTTGATATGGGGGGGAGTATCCCTATTACTAATTTTATAAGAAAAGATTATTTTATGTATATAAAAAATCCAGATAGAAAATTTTTTGATACGAAAGGTCTTTTTTATCTCAAAATTAATAAAGATAAAGAAATCAACCCATCCAATCAAAAGGGTTTCTTTTCTTTTTTTGATTGGATGGGAATGAATGAAGAAAGACTAAATCGTCCTGTATCGAAGCCGATACCTTGGTTATTCCCACAATTTGAGTTATTTTTGAATGTATATAAAATGAAACCCGGGTTTATACCAATTCATTCACTTATTTTTCATTTTAATGAAGATGTTAGTCAAAATAAAAATATCACTAAAAATAAAAAAGGGGATCTTATACTATCAAATGAAAAAGAAAACCAATATTTTGAATTAGAGAATCAAGAAGAAAAAAAAATCATAGGTCAAAGAGATCTCGCATCAGATGCCCAAAACCGAGGGAACCCTGAATCTGTTTTCTCAAACCAACAAAAATATATGGAAGAACTTTATACGAAATCAGATATGAAAATGGGTAGAACGAAAAATCAACCCAAAAGCATTTGGACTTGGGAAATAGACTTAGATGCGTTCATGAAAGGATCTTTTGCTTTGCAATTGAAATGGCTGCTGAGCCCTTTGACTATGGAATTATTCGATTATGCGCTGTCCGTACTTGAATGGGAAAAGGAAAGCAGAATGACAACAAAGTTTGGTTTCGGCTTTATTAAGAAGGAGGAGTTAACTCTGGATCCAATGCTAATCCGGGATTTGAATCTTTCAAAAATACTAAAAGAGGGAATATTTATTATCGAACCAGTTCGTATACCTGTAAAACATAATGTAGAATTTATTATGTATCAAACCATAAGGATTTCTTTGGTTCATGAGATTAAACAAAAAAAGAATCAAAAAAGATACAGAGAAAATATGGATAAGAATCATTTTGAGGAATCGATTGCAAGACATCAAATGATGACGAAAAATAGAAACAAAAATCATTATGATTTGCTTGTTCCTGAAAATATTTTCTCGTCTAGACGGCGTAGAGAATTGAGAATTCTAAGTTGTTTCAATTCAAGGAATAGTAATTGTGTGGATAAAAATGCAGTATTTTGCAATGGGAACAAGGTAAAAACCTGTGGTCAATTTGTGGATGAAAGCAAAGATCTTGATAGAGATAAAATGAAATTAATTAAATTAAAATTCTTTCTTTGGCCCAATTATCGATTAGAAGATTTAGCTTGTATGAATCGCTATTGGTTTGATACTAATAATGGTAGTCGTTTCAGTATGTTAAGGATACATATGTATCCACGATTGCAAATTGATTGATGATACAATTGTCTTCCCCTACGATATATATCGGGTGGATAAATAGCTGCGCACATGCCTTGTCTTACATCCTTTTTTGATACATGAATACTAATTCAATGACGTATCAATTAGATCATAAAATGAATCAATAAGTAAATTCGGATTGATTCTTGTGTATACCAGATCAAAATACCTCGCATTATTATTACTGATCAGTAAAATTCATATTCGTAAAATAAAAATAGTAAATTAATAAAAAAATTGACGCATAGAATAAATACAAAAAAAGATAGGAGGAAATGCGCCCCCCGCCTACATACTTGAGACCTTCTCCTAAAAAAAAACTTGCAACACCCAATCCGTTTGGAGTTCCATCAATTACTCGTCTGTCAAAAAAATTAACTAGTTCGGACAATCCTCTTACACTTCGAATTATGTATATTGTATAAAAAGCATCTATGTAACCACGATGATGGGCCCAATCATATATTACATTTTGAATTTTGTCAAAAAAAAAACCATTTGGATGCCTTTTGGCAAAAAAATTAATTACGACAAAATTTTGTAAGGACGAATAAATGGGTTTATATAAAAAAGACGCAATAACTATTCCAGAATAAGCTATACTAACCGAAAGGGTTGCATTTATCAAAAATTCAGACCAATCAAAAATTTTTTGATTATTCAATTTTTGCTGTAAAAGGTTTACAGGTGGGGTTAACCACTTGGACAAGATATCCAAATCTATGCCTTCTTGATTGAAAGGAATTCCTAGGAATCCAATGAACAAAGTAAATAAAATCAATACAAGTAGAGGGAATAACATAGTATTACCCGATTCGTGAGGATATAGCGCAATTTTTTTATTGTCCCAATTATTAATAATAAGAAAGGATTGCATGGTTTTTTTTCTATTTTCGTGTGGATTCTTAGAAAAACTTTCGTGATTTTTTATTGGTAACAAAGGTAATAAAGGAAAATTTTTGTTAATAGGTTTCATTACATCTTGACCCCATAAAGATATTGAATAGAAAGAACTACTTTTTTTTCCATTGTAATTTTGAAAATTAACGTTTAAATGACCCTCAAACGTAAGTAAATAGATGCGAAACATATAAAATGCAGTTAATCCTGCTGTAGCCCAGGCTATTATTGCGAAAGTTGGTGAATACAACCAAGTATCATTAAGAATTTCATCTTTGGACCAAAAACAAGCAAGAGGTGGAATACCAGAAAGAGAAAGTGTACCTAATAAAAAAGCAGTTTTTGTAATTGGCACGTGTTTTTTTAAACCCCCCATAAAAACCATATTTTGGCTTTTATCTGGAGAATACCCAACAATAGCTTCCATAGAATGAATAATAGAGCCAGATCCTAAAAACAACAATGCTTTTGAGTAAGCATGAGTAATCAAATGAAATAAAGCAGCTCGATAAGACCCCATACCTAGAGCTAACATCATATACCCCAGTTGAGACATTGTAGAATAAGCTAAACTTCTCTTAATGTCTTTTTGGGCAAGAGCTAAAGTAGCTCCTAAAATTACTGTTATTATACCTATAAAAGCGATTAGATATAGTATGGAGGGGATTACTATCAAAAGAGGAAAAAGTCGAGCGACAAGAAAAATCCCCGCAGCTACCATAGTAGCAGCATGGATAAGAGCCGAAATAGGAGTAGGACCTTCCATAGCATCAGGTAACCATACATGAAGGGGGAATTGGGCGGATTTGGCAACTGCACCGGCAAATAATAAGAAAGTACATACAGTTCCAACTAAAAAATGAACTTCATTGTTATAAATCGAGGTATTGAATATTTCGAACAAATCTCGAAATTCGAAACTGCCTGTTAGCCAATAAAGACCTAAAATTCCTAATAATAAACCAAAATCCCCTACACGGTTAGTCACAAACGCTTTTTGACACGCATTTGCTGCAACCGGTCGTGTAAACCAAAAACCTATTAATAGATACGAACACATTCCAACTAATTCCCAAAAAAAATAAATTTGTATTAAATTCGAACTAGTAACTAAGCCAAGCATAGAAGTATTGAAAAAACTCAAATAAGCAAAGAATCTTAAATATCCTTGATCATGAGACATATAACTGTCACTATAAATAAGAACTAGAATCCCAACAGTAGTGATTAACAGTGACATAATAGAAGTAAGTGGATCAACCAGGTAACCGAATTCTAAAGAAAAATCATTATTGATGGTCCAAGACCATACAGATTGATAGATAGAACTGCTATTTATTTGCTGAATAGACAATTTCATTGAAAAAAGCATAACTATACTTAACAACAAAATACTAGGAAAAGCCCACATACGCCGAAGATTTTTTGTTGTTTTTGGAAAAACAAGAAGTCCCGCTCCGATTAACAAAGGAACTGTAAGTGGAATAAAAGGTATGATCCATGCATATTGGTATATATGTTCCATAGCATATTGGTATATATGTTCCATAAAAAAAATTGATTTTTGATTCACCGGCTCTTACCTCTTTTGAAAGAGATCAATAAAAAAATTACGATATGCGATAATAGAATTTTTTTCTATTCAAAATCGAAATTATTAGAATAAGCATTTTATTACTATTCAACTCAAGAAGTTCTCATTGGTCAAATGACCAAATAGTTATTAATGAAAGTAAATACTTAGTTATTAATTAAATAAACTATTGAAAATTCATTCAACTATTGAAACCTATCAATATAGATAATATCAAAAATTTAGACTTTTCATTATTATTTTGATAAATCCATAGATAGGAAAATGATAACAAATTAGACCAAACAAAAAGTGCGTAAGTCTGATACTAGTATGAATCACAAGATCTACTAAAATTCATAACCTAATTTAAATAGTTCCTATTTAAATTTGTTTATTCGGAATCAGTTATTAGTTCTCTGTAAAACTCTTTGATTGATTGTCTTCTAGTCCAATAAAGCATATTTTTCTTTTTCTATGCTAGCCAAGACTTTACTTTTGACTTTACATAACATAAAATTAAAAAAATTGATAAAAGCATCTCAAATTATGTTTATCTTAAACTAAATAACCAGTCTCATTTCAATAATAAAATAAAAAATGCCATGTATTTGTTAAAAAGAGTCAGGTTTTCCATTCGTTAAGTAGGTAAGAGCAGCTTACTTAACTCTTCGAATTTTTTTATTTAAAACCTTAGATGTGTTTATTCTATGACATGTAAATAAAATATGAAATACAATAAAAGAAAAGTCACATAAAAAATAGAAATCTAAAGTTTGCTTCTTGATTTTCTTTTTTATAGTACATCGTATTCTATAAATAGAAATTTGAATAAGAAAAACGGGAGTCTCTTATAATCTGATATGTAATTTGCAGATATTTCTAGTTTTTTTTAGATATTTTCTAAAAAAAACTTAGAATTAGAATAAGAATAGAAAAAGGGTCTATAACTTAAAGAAAAAAAAGGACAGAAAGATCCCTTTGCTTTGAATAATAGATGTCTTTCACATCCAACTATAATAACGAATAATTAATTTTTGAATGGCAGTTCCAAAAAAGCGTACTTCAATTTCCAAAAAGCGTATTCGTAAAAATATTTGGAAAAGAAAAGGACATTCGGCAGCATTAAAAGCTTTTTCATTAGCGAAATCTCTTTCTACCGGGAATTCAAAAAGTTTTTTTATACGAAAAATAAGTAATCAAATGTTAGAATAATCTGAATCGATCTGACTAAAAAAAACTTCTACAAAATTTCCTTTAGCATTTATATTCATAAAACATAAAAAAAATCAATCATTTAAATTTTAAATATAGAATTAATGCTTTGTATTCATTAATGCTTTTTTTTTTTAGTATATTTTATAATTTCTGGGATGGGGAGTCTTACTTTCCCCATCAACCGGCTGGTTCCAATATAAAATTAAGGTGAGTTTTATATCTATTATGGAAGAGCGAACAAAAATTTTTAATGTTTTATAGTTTATAAAAATATCGCCATTGAATTGACTCTTTCAATCTCGACGATTAAAGATAAATAGGCTATTATGATTTAAAACAAGCCGCTATGGTGAAATCGGTAGACACGCTGCTCTTAGGAAGCAGTGCTAGAGCATCTCGGTTCGAGTCCGAGTAGCGGCACAACTTTTTAAAAATTCTAAAAAGGAATCTAATAGTCCTAGACTGAATAATAATCACAATGAGATGAATTCTAAATTTTTATTTCATGATTTGTAATTGAGGGATCTCTTTTCTTTATATATATATTCTTATGATACTTTTCACTTTAGAGCACCTTTTCAATCATATTTCCTTTTCGATCGTTTCAATTGTAATTACAATTCATTTAATCACTTTAGTAGGCAACGAAATAGTAGAACTAGATGATTCATTAAAAAAGGGTATGATACTTACTTTTTCCTGTATAACAGGATTATTAGGTATTCGTTGGATTTATTCGGGGCATTTCCCGTTAAGTGATTTATATGAATCATTAATCTTCCTTTCGTGGAGTTTTTATATTATTCATATGATTCCTTATTTTAAAAAACTGAAAAAATTTGTAAGTGCAATAACAGCGCCCGGTGCTATTTTTACCCAAAGCTTTGCTACTTCAGGCTTTTTAGTTCAAATGAAGCAATCCACAATATTAGTACCCGCTCTCCAATCCCAGTGGTTAATGATGCATGTAAGTATGATGATATTGGCCTATGCAGCCCTTTTATGTGGATCGTTATTATCAGTAGCCCTTCTAGTCATTACATTTCAAAACAATATAAGTCTTTTTGGTAAAAAAAAACTTTTATTAAACGAGTCTTTGTTTTTTGGGAAGATCCAATACATGAATGAAGAAAACAAGATTTTCCAAAGCATTTATCTCTTTTCTCTTAGAAACTATTATAGGTCCCAGTTAATTGAACAGTTTGATCGTTGGAGTTTCCGTGTTATTAGCCTAGGATTTCTCTTTTTAACCATAGGTATTCTTTCAGGAGCCGTATGGGCTAATGAAGCATGGGGATCATATTGGAATTGGGATCCAAAGGAAACGTGGGCATTTATTACTTGGACCATATTCGCTATTTTTTTACATATTAAAACAAATAGAAATTTGAAAAGTGAAAATTCTGCAATTGTGGCTTCTATAGGATTTCTTATAATTTGGATATGCTATTTTGGGGTAAATTTATTAGGAATAGGATTACACAGTTATGGTTCATTTCTATTAAAAAGCACCTAAATTGCAGAAAGTACCTAACCTGACGAATACAACTATAAGAACAGGGGATATCCCATATCCATATAAAAATAAGCAAGTCTCGTCGAGAACCATTTCAATCAAGTAGTATAGTGATTGAAATGGTTCTCGCAAACGTCAAATTATCCGATTGAAATTCTAATTCGTTTTTTTGCGTTACGTAAAAAAGATAGTTTCAAATGGAAACTATCTAAAAAAAAAATTAGATAGAATAGCTTCTACCTTCTCAACTGATAGTGAGAGAACGAAATCCGGGTAAATGCCAATACCTATTACTGGTAGAAAGATAGCGAGTGAAACAAATAACTCTCGCGGACCCGAATCAAAAAACGAAGAGTTTGCACTATTTAATAACTTGTATCCATAGAACATTTGGCGTAACATAGATAATAAATAAATAGGAGTTAATATCATTCCAATTGCCATGCCAAAAGTAATTAGGACTTTTGACATTAAAAAAATTTTTTGACTGGTAATTATTCCAAAAAAGACTATTAATTCGGCAAAAAAACCACTCATACCTGGTAACGCAAGAGAAGCCATCGAAAAAGTACTGAAAAGTGTGAATATTTTTGGCATTGAAATGGCTATTCCGCCAATTTCGTCGAGATAAACAAGACGTATTCTATCATAACTCGTTCCTGCTAGGAAAAAAAGAGCAGCACCGATAAATCCATGAGAGATTATTTGTAAAATGGCCCCGTTGAATCCCGTATCAGTTATAGACCCAATTCCTATAATTATGAAACCCATATGAGAAACAGAGGAATATGCTATTCTTTTTTTTAAATTACGTTGCCCCGAAGATGCTAAAGCTGCATAGATTATTTGTATTGTGCCTGCTATCATCAACCAAGGAGAAAATATAGAATGAGCGTGAGGTAATAATTCCATATTGATACGAACCAATCCATAAGCTCCCATTTTTAATAGGATTCCTGCTAAAAGCATACAAGTACTATAATGTGCTTCTCCATGGGTATCCGGTAACCATGTATGTAGAGGTATAATCGGCGATTTGACAGCAAAAGCAATAAGAAATCCAATATAGAATATTATTTCTAATCCTACAGGATATGATTGATTAGCTAACGTTTCCAAATTTAATGTTGGTTCATTAGAACCATATAACCCGATACCCAAAACTCCCATTAACAGAAAAACGGAACCCCCTGCAGTGTAAAAAATAAACTTTGTAGCTGAATATAGGCGTTTTTTTCCTCCCCATATGGATAAAAGTAAATAAACGGGAATTAATTCTAACTCCCACATTAGAAAAAAAAGTAAAAGGTCGCGAGAAGAAAATAATCCTATTTGACCACTATACATTGCTAACATCAAGAAATGGAATAATCGGGAATCCCGAGTAATTGGCCAAGCCGCTAAAGTAGCTAAAGTCGTAATGAATCCGGTCAGTAGAACGGGTCCTATAGAAAGCCCGTCTATTCCCAACCTCCAGTGGAAATCAAAAAAGCGAATCCAGTTATAATCTTCAGCCAATTGTATTAATGGATCGTCCGGTTGGAAATGATAACAGAACACATAGATTGTTAGGAGGAATTCTAATATACATATACACATAGTATACCACCTAATTACCTTATTACCCCTATGGGGTAGAAAAAAAATCAATGAACCCGCAAATATAGGCAAAACTACAATTAAGGTTAACCAAGGAAAATCATTCGTGGTAAAGACAAAATACACTTGGACTAAAAAACCCGTACTCGAATAAGAACAAAATAAGATATATATATTTCATTTCGAGCGCGGGTTTTCGTCGGTAAACAAAAATCAAAAGGATTCAAGTGGAGTTTTCTGGAACTTATCAATAAGCTAGACCCATACTGCGAGTTGTTTCATGCCATAAATAAACTCGAACACTCAAAAAATCGGTTGGACAGGCGGATTCGCATCTCTTACAACCAACACAGTCCTCTGTTCTTGGGGCGGAAGCTATTTGTTTAGCTTTACACCCGTCCCAAGGTATCATTTCTAATACATCTGTGGGGCAGGCTCGGACACATTGCGTACATCCTATACATGTATCATAAATCTTTACTGAATGTGACATTGGATCTATACCTTTTTGTTTTTGAATCTCATAAATTTCGATCTAGTATAACCCCGTATTGTATGTACATTAATTACATATGCAAAGACCAGACGAATCGATGATTCACCAGAATTTTTTGAATCAACTTATTTCTGGGTCGGTTTATAAAAGAGGTCCAAAATACTTGGATTTCTTACATTTTTGAAGATTCTACATACCCAGTAATCTAATTTCAATTGATAACTACTCTTCAAATTTTTATAATAAATAATATACTACTTATTCAACAAATTTGATTGATTAATACGAGTTGATTTTCTGTTACGATAAATTGCCGAAACAATAGCCGGTCCAATAGCTGCTTCAGCGGCTGCAATAGCTATAACAAAAATGGAGAAAACGTTTCCTTTTAGTTGACGACTATCAAAAAAGTCAGAAAATGTTACGAAGTTAAGATTAACCGCATTCAAGATAAGTTCAAGACACATAAGAGCTCTAACTAAATTTCGGCTTGTGATTAATCCATAGATACCGATAGAAAATAAATAGGCACTCAAAACAAGTACATGTTCGAGCATCATTGAGTAACTCCTTATCAATCTTGATTTATTTCAATATTAACAAAAATATCATTCACTCGAATATAACAAACAAATACAGAGCAAAGAAGTATGTTAGTAATAGATTGACATTTATATTTTATATTATATATACATCAATTCAAATAGAATTGAATGAAAATGTATACGATAAAAGAGAAACAGAATAAAATTGTATTTGGCGTGACGCTTTTTAAGATTTTAATCCTATTGGCGGGCCACGGCAATTGCACCTATCAAAGCAACCAAAAGAATTATTGAAATGAGTTCAAATGGGAGAAAAAAATCTGTTGATAAATGAATTCCAATTTGTTGACTATTATTTATCAAATCTTGTTCTATAATCTGGTTGAATTTTGTAGTCCAAATAATTCCGTACCATGACGTATTTAAAATAGTAGTAATTAATAAAACAAAAATACTGGTACAAACTAACAAAGTAATTCCGTCTCCAAGAGTCCAAAGACGAAAATTTTTGTCATATTCTAACCCGGTGATGAACATTACAGCAAATATGATTAAAACATTTATAGCTCCTACGTAAATAAGGAGTTGCGCAGAAGCTACAAACTGAGAGTTTGCTAGAATATAGAATAAAGATATACAAACAAGAACCAATCCCAACGAAAAGGCAGAAAAAATGGGATTGATAAATAATATCACCCCTAGGCCTCCTAATATAAGACCTGATCCCAGAAAGACTAAAAGAAAATCATGTATTGGTCCAGGTAAATCCATTCGATGAAAAAAAGATATAAAAAATCAGACTCTTTCATGATCTTATTGAACTGACCAGGATAAAATAAGTTGAAATTTATTTAAGACACGTTTCTAGTTGAATGCGATTCTAATGGGTGCGAATTGATGTAGGTACAGCTAGTGTACAAACCATATTTTTTATCTGAAAGGCTAGCTCGAATCTAGTTGAAATCATTACATTAAAAAAGTCCAAGTAAATCGGCAATTTTCATGAACCAATCGTATCAATAGGTGTTATTTAAAATTTAGTTATTCACAAAGAAAAAACCTGTTAAATTTATATACAACCTTAGTTAAGAGTTCTTGAATTTATCAAGGTATTTCTTTTTTATTGAATTGAGGCCAATTCAAGATAGTTCGAGTTGTGTAATCGTCAATTGTGGATATTGGTAAACGGCCTAAAGCAATTTGATTATAATTTAATTCATGACGATCATATGTAGAAAGCTCATATTCTTCAGTCATCGATAAACAATTTGTTGGACAATACTCAACGCAATTACCGCAAAATATACAGATTCCGAAATCAATACTGTAATTAAGCAAACGTTTCTTTCGAATATTAGTTTCCAATTTCCAATCTACAACAGGTAGATCTATAGGACATACACGAACACATACCTCACAAGCAATGCATTTATCGAATTCAAAGTGGATTCGACCGCGAAAACGTTCTGATGTGATCAATTTTTCATAAGGGTATTGAATAGTTACAGGTAAACGATTCGCATGGGATAAGGTAATCAGAAAACCTTGACCAATGTACCTAGCCGCCCGTACTGTTTGTTGACCATAATTCAGGAACCCAGTTAGCATAGGGAACATATCCTAAATATCGATAATTGTTTTTCTTTTTCTTGTTTGGGACAAATTATTAATCTAGTTACTAGTGAATATAAAATATTCCATTTTGCTTATGTTATAGTGAAAGAAGTTGGGAAGAAGTTGTTAATAATAAATTACCTAAAGAAATAGGCAAAAGAAATTTCCATCCAAGATTTAATAATTGGTCCATTCTCAGTCTAGGTAAGGTCCATCTTGTTGTGATAGAAATGAACAATAACAAAAAAGTTTTTACTAGTGTAATGAAAATACCAATTGTTGTTTCAAAGACCCCATCCCTTGCATTTATTCCAAATAGGTCAGGAACGGAGATGTACGGAATAGATAAATTCCAGCCTCCCAAGTAAAGAATTGTTACAAATAATGAAGAAACTAGTAGATTTAGATAGGAAGCAACATAAAATAAACCAAATTTAATACCTGAATATTCTGTTTGATAACCTGCTACTAATTCTTCCTCCGCTTCTGGTAAATCAAAAGGCAATCTTTCACATTCGGCTAGAGAAGAAATTATAAAAACGAGAAATCCTATAGGTTGACGCCACAAATTCCACCCCCACAAACCATATTTAGACTGTGCTTCAACTATATCAACTGTACTTAAACTGTTAGATAATTCTAGTCGGTGATAAGATCACAGTTATCATCGCTATTACAGAACCGTACATGAAATTTTCACCTCATACGGCTCCTCGAGGGTCACACATAAATCTAAGGACTGCTTCGATATTCTTTAATCTTGAAATTTTTGTAGGATAGATAGAGTCAAAAGTAATCGAAAGGTCCCGAATTAGATCAACGGAATTCTGTCTGCTATACTAAAGGGCGTCTGAATTGATCTCATCCTTTACTTTTTTATAAAAAAATGAAGTAAAGGATTACTTCGTTCCTGATAGTCATTCATTTTTCGGTGGATAGCAGCATACTCTGGATCGGAATTCTGGGGAGTACTACTCGATCATTTCTACAAATTTAAAGCCCCAATTAGTATTTCTTTTATTATGTGATGTGGAATTTTTTCCGATAACGTATAAAATCTCTATTACTAATCCTTTGTGTACCTTGGTGTTCCTAACCATCCACTCAGTCTTGCTCAATCTTTTCGACAATTCGCATCATGTATAGTAATAGATATAAACGATAGCACGAACTCCAAAGAATGGATCTGTTTAACCCGCTTCAAGCCATGATAACTAAACACCCAGTCTTGGGGTAAATAGTTTTTCTTTACTACTTCTATTTGCTTATATTTACTTTGGCGTAATTCTTGTACATAGGAAATGAGACTCAATCTTTTGACTGCGAATTTCGAAGCTGTTTTCTTTCACTCATATAACTATCTGGTTTAGTTCATCAACCCGAAGGTTGAGTAAAAAAGAAAGTTATCTATTTAATGTATTTTAGTTCATTCTTAGAAAACTCTCGAAAAATTTTGTGGAAATTTTATGCCTCAACGAATCGCACGTAGAGATATTGATAACACGGATAGAGTTAATGGTATTTCATAACTAATCGATTGGGCAGCAGCCCGTAGACCGCCTAAAAAGGAATATTTATTGTTTGATCCATATCCTGACATAAGAAGTCCAATGGGAGCAATACTTGAAATGGCAATCCATAAAAAAACACCATTACTGAGATCGACTAGAATAAGTTGATAGCTAAAAGGAATTACTGAATAACTTAGTAGAATTGATATGACTGCTATGGAGGGTCCCACACTAAATAAACTCCTATCACCTCTTGATGGAAGAAGGTTCTCTTTGAAAAGTAGTTTTGTTCCATCTGCTAGAGCTTGAAGAATTCCTAAGGGGCCGGCATATTCAGGTCCAATACGTTGTTGTATCCCTGCGGATATTTCTCTTTCTAACCACACAATAACTAGTACACCTATTGTGATTCCCAAAATAAGAATAAAAATAGGTACAAGCATCCATATAGCCCCATAGACTTCTTTTAAGGATTCCAAAATAGAAAAAGAATTGATAGCGTGTACTCCTGTTGTATCAATTATCATTTCAACGATCAATTTCTCCCATAATGATATCTATGCTACCTAGTATTGTCATAATATCAGCCAATTTCATTCCTTTAACTAACTGAGGAAGAATTTGCAAATTGATAAAACCCGGCGGGCGGATTTTCCATCTCCATGGAAAAGCACTCTGATCTCCTATCAAATAAATTCCCAATTCGCCCTTTGGCGCTTCGACTCTTACATAAAGTTCTTGTCTCGATAACTCAAAAGTGGGGGCTGGTTTTTTACTAATGAATCGATATTCAAAATTATTCCACTCAGGATCTTTTACTCTATTAAAGCGTCGTATTTCTAAATTCTCATAGGGGCCCCCCGGAATTCCTTCGAGAGCTTGCTGAATAATTTTGACAGATTCCACCATTTCGCCAATTCGGATTAAATAACGAGCTAACGAATCGCCCTCCTTCTGCCATTGAACTTCCCAATTAAATTCTTCATAACATTCATAATGATCAACTTTACGAAGATCCCATTGTATTCCGGACGCCCGTAACATTGGTCCTGACAACCCCCAATTTATGGCCTCTTCGCCACCAATAATACCCACCCCTTCAACGCGTTCTAAAAAAATAGGATTTCGCGTAATAAGCTTTTGATATTCAGAAATTGCTGTTAAAAAATACTCACAGAAATCCAAACATTTATCTATCCAGCCATAAGGTAAATCGGCAGCGACTCCTCCGATACGAAAATAATTATGCATCATTCTCATGCCAGTGGCAGCTTCGAATAGATCATATATCAATTCTCTTTCTCTAAAAATGTAGAAGAAGGGGGTCTGTGCGCCAATATCCGCCATAAAAGGCCCAAGCCATAATAAATGAGAAGCTATACGGCTCAATTCCAACATAATAACTCGGATATAACTAGCCCTTTGGGGTACTTGAATATTTCCTAATTGTTCTGGTGCATTTATAGTTATTGCTTCTGTAAACATAGTAGCTAAATAATCCCAACGTGTTACATAAGGCAAATATTGTATAATTGTTCGGTTTTCCGCAATTTTTTCCATCCCTCTGTGCAAATAACCTACTATTGGTTCACAGTCAATAACATCTTCGCCATCTAAAGTAACAATTAGTCGAAGAACGCCATGCATTGATGGGTGGTGAGGCCCCATATTGACTATCATTAGATCTTTTCTTGTAACTGGTCCAGTCATAAGTTTTTTCTGTATTTCTTCTTTCATGAATTACTGAAAACGAAAAGAAGGTCATCAAAATTGAAGATCGAATAAATCAAAGAAAATAATTGTTCAAATTAACGTTTTTTTATCGCTCGAATATTCAATTGACTTATTAATTCATTATAACGTATTCTATTTTTTATTGAAAAATAAGCCAGAAGTCGTTGACGTTTTCCCAAAATTTTTCGTAGACCTCTCTGAGATGAATAGTCTTTTTTGTGTAATTCCAAATGTGAGCTAAGTCTTCGTATCTTATTAGTGAAACAGAATACTTGAAATTCAACAGAGCCCTTCTTTTCTTCTTTTTCTTCTTGTAAAATAACTGACATGAATGAATTTTTCCTCCTATCTTTTTTTGTATTTATTCTATGCGTCAATTTTTTTATTAATTTACTATTTTTATTTTACGAATATGAATTTTACTGATCAGTAATAATAATGCGAGGTATTTTGATCTGGTATACACAAGAATCAATCCGAATTTACTTATTGATTCATTTTATGATCTAATTGATACGTCATTGAATTAGTATTCATGTATCAAAAAAGGATGTAAGACAAGGCATGTGCGCAGCTATTTATCCACCCGATATATATCGTAGGGGAAGACAATTGTATCATCAATCAATTTGCAATCGTGGATACATATGTATCCTTAACATACTGAAACGACTACCATTATTAGTATCAAACCAATAGCGATTCATACAAGCTAAATCTTCTAATCGATAATTGGGCCAAAGAAAGAATTTTAATTTAATTAATTTCATTTTATCTCTATCAAGATCTTTGCTTTCATCCACAAATTGACCACAGGTTTTTACCTTGTTCCCATTGCAAAATACTGCATTTTTATCCACACAATTACTATTCCTTGAATTGAAACAACTTAGAATTCTCAATTCTCTACGCCGTCTAGACGAGAAAATATTTTCAGGAACAAGCAAATCATAATGATTTTTGTTTCTATTTTTCGTCATCATTTGATGTCTTGCAATCGATTCCTCAAAATGATTCTTATCCATATTTTCTCTGTATCTTTTTTGATTCTTTTTTTGTTTAATCTCATGAACCAAAGAAATCCTTATGGTTTGATACATAATAAATTCTACATTATGTTTTACAGGTATACGAACTGGTTCGATAATAAATATTCCCTCTTTTAGTATTTTTGAAAGATTCAAATCCCGGATTAGCATTGGATCCAGAGTTAACTCCTCCTTCTTAATAAAGCCGAAACCAAACTTTGTTGTCATTCTGCTTTCCTTTTCCCATTCAAGTACGGACAGCGCATAATCGAATAATTCCATAGTCAAAGGGCTCAGCAGCCATTTCAATTGCAAAGCAAAAGATCCTTTCATGAACGCATCTAAGTCTATTTCCCAAGTCCAAATGCTTTTGGGTTGATTTTTCGTTCTACCCATTTTCATATCTGATTTCGTATAAAGTTCTTCCATATATTTTTGTTGGTTTGAGAAAACAGATTCAGGGTTCCCTCGGTTTTGGGCATCTGATGCGAGATCTCTTTGACCTATGATTTTTTTTTCTTCTTGATTCTCTAATTCAAAATATTGGTTTTCTTTTTCATTTGATAGTATAAGATCCCCTTTTTTATTTTTAGTGATATTTTTATTTTGACTAACATCTTCATTAAAATGAAAAATAAGTGAATGAATTGGTATAAACCCGGGTTTCATTTTATATACATTCAAAAATAACTCAAATTGTGGGAATAACCAAGGTATCGGCTTCGATACAGGACGATTTAGTCTTTCTTCATTCATTCCCATCCAATCAAAAAAAGAAAAGAAACCCTTTTGATTGGATGGGTTGATTTCTTTATCTTTATTAATTTTGAGATAAAAAAGACCTTTCGTATCAAAAAATTTTCTATCTGGATTTTTTATATACATAAAATAATCTTTTCTTATAAAATTAGTAATAGGGATACTCCCCCCCATATCAACAAATTTCGGTTTATGTATGTTGTAATTATATGAGTCCTTCTTATCTTCATAATAAATCGATTGATATGCTAAAAGATCATATCTATACATTTTTTTAAAATGATCATTTTTATTTAGCAATAACGAAACCTTTTCCTCTCTTTCAGATGAATCCCGTTTGATTAAATTTTTATTTTCAACCCTACAATGTTGATTGACTCTATTTCGCCATTTTTGCGGTACTAATTTAGACCATTTTAGCTCAGATAAATCGTATGGATAATGACTCCTTAACCAATTTTTCCATTGATTCATTCCAGAATTCTGAAGTTTCTTATGCTTTAATTCGGAAGAAATTATTCCTTGTCTTCGAAAATAATCTTTTATTTCATTCTTAAGAAATAAAGATGCTCCGTCATATTGAAAGACAGATCTTAACTTATACAAGTTAATAACCTGGGTTTGTGATAATTTGTAAAATACATAGGCCTGTGACACGAGGGATAATTTAAAAGAAACCTCCGACTTCGTCTGAATCTTATGACGAATACGAGAAGGTGAAAGTTTTTTTTGTATAGTTGAAATACGCTCAATTATCTTTTTCTCTTTTGTATCAAAAAAATCTTTTTTTTGAAATTTACGAAAAAGTTTTATAATGATCATGGGCCTATAAAGACTATTAGTAAGACGATTAATGATATATGGAAAGCTCTCTAGAAGGATATCCGTGTATATCCTTTCCACGATCCATTTTCTAAAATAATGTGATTTACGGATTAATCGATCATTTCTTCTTTTTAATATCTGAAAAATATTTTTTAGTGATGCTAATTTTTGAGCACCATAACTTGTTTTGTTAGGACTAATATTTATCTTTAGAGTTCGAAATCCATTTTTCTTGTCTTTTGTAATTCTTTCTATTTGATTTCTGATTGTGCTTGTTCTATCAGTCAGATCTTTCATTTTTCTTTCTGTCAGTGAATAATTTGTCCAATCCATAGATCGGGTTTGAATGGATGATTCATGAATAATCTGATTATTGATTATAGAATATTTTTTTATTTCACTCGAATCCTCTCTCAATTTTTTTGGTTCTTTTTGGACCTTTAGAAACAAGAATTTTGTTCTTTCTTTGAAACTTTTTAGAACTCGAAAACTCCATTTTATAATTGTTTTTTGGAGTTTTTTCAAAGGGGGTCCAAAATAATAACAAAACAAAATACCAAGTCCTACGAGAGGAGAACCAAAAGGACGGTCAGTTTCCAGTCCCCAAATCGTTAAAAAAGCAGCAGGACTTTCCTGCTTTGGATTTGGATCCCTACGAGAAGGTCGTATCTTAGATCGGTGCCAAGGTTTCAGACGGAAAGGAAATCGTATCATTATTTGTATACCCTCTGTAGCCCAGTTTGGAGGAAAAATTCCGTTTCTTCCTGGTTCTAGTACTGGCATACCATTATAGGTGCATATAACATACACTTCTCTATTCATCTCCCTTATATCCTGCTCCCACTCGGACTCTTGGCGTAATAAGAAACGGACAATATTTTTAGCTAGTATCAATGAAGGTAATACAATAGATTGTCTAAGCCTCGACTGAATTAGTAAAATAAAAGCTCTTATTCCATGAGCATAAATAAGGATATCATAGAGGTCTGATATTTTTTCTCGTGTCCTTTCTATTCGTTGCATTTCCGTCTGCCCGTCCCGCCCCTTTTCCATTTCATTGACTTCTTTTTGAATTTCTTCGTAGCTTTTGTTTTCCTCCATGTACATTTTTTTTTTTTTTTTCAACCTCTTTGTTCTTTTTGCTACGCTTCCTTTTATACCCTTTCTAAAAATGTCTTGTATTAGGTCGGAAATCTCAATTACTGATAATATGAATGGTTCGAAAAGAACATCCCAATAAAACCCTACTCTGTCGAAAAAAAGTGGGGAATACGGATATAAGAAAAACATTTTCCCCGTAAGGGTTTTACGTCTTTGAACACGCATAGAACCTGTGATTATGTCTCGCCGAAAATCCGCTTCATAGGGATAATCTATCATATCCACTTCTTCTATTTCATCAGGCTTCGTCATAGCTTTGATACTAGGGTCGGCATTCTCTGGACCCTGCGTAAAAAGAACTATACGTTTCGCTTTCCTCGAGCGAATTTGATGATCTACTATCCACTCTTCCCCCTCTTCCGTTGTTGCAGTTTTTCCGAGTTGTTCTACCTCGCTGAATAATTTGTATGACCATCGGGGGACTTTTTTATTTATTCCAATCGATTTTTTTCGAGTTGTTTTTTCCATGGGAGGAATTATGGCTGCATCGCATATTGTTTGAATGATGGGATCAATTATGACTCTTTCGATTAAAAATTTCAAAACTTTTTCTGGATCGTCTGATCGTC